AGACCTACGTCAAGATAAAACCCCCTTGAAACACTCTGGTAGTGTTCCTGAATCTGAATCCAAATAATGACTCAGAGCACATGGAGCCATCTCTTTATTGCGGTCAAAAAATATGGCAGACTGGCGGATCTTTATATCCGTTAATGAAAGAGCCCAATGCACAAAAATGCATGTTGGGTCTTTAAAACAGCTCAGATCACTTTGATTAGAATCAGTTTGGTCTGTTTTACCGAGAAAGTCTACGGTTCGAGTCCGTATAGCCCTAGAACCCTATCTATTCCAAAATCCGAGTGAATTTTGGAAGTTACAATTCTAACCCAAGTCCGTTTAAAAACGCCAATCGAATCTAATAATCCTTCATATGGGTAGAGGAATGACCAGCCATATTTCTGCCCAAGCTAAAGTTTGAAAAACGACTCTCTTTGGTACGTTTCATTGGAAAGATTGTCAACAATACAAAATAAGAATTTCTTCGTACACCTTTACCTAAACCTAGCAAAGGTAGTCTTCTCTTTGCGTATTCAATAAATCGAAATTCCTACCCATAATTCTACTTTATTCTACTTTACTGGTTAAATAAGTAACAACCTCACAGGACAGAACAATGGGTTGCCCGGGATTCGAACCCGGAACTAGTCGGATGGAGTCGATAATGTTACCGGTTAAATAAGTAACAACCTCTCCCCAAGCCGTGCTTGCATTTTTCATTGCACACGGCTTTCCCTCTGTATACATCTAAAATTCAGTTCCGCCATTAGACAAAAAGTGGAATACTTAGACCCTTCTTACCAAGTAAATTTCAGAATAGAAATAAGGAAAAATTTTGTTAGTTCTTCATTATTGCTATTTATTAGATTTAATTCGAATCAAAATTTCCATTTACGCCCTTTCATAACGAATCAGTCATGATTGGCCAAATCATTGATACAAATAATATCCAAATACCAAACCCTTTTTTGATGGAACCTCCGCGAAATAAAAGAAGCTCTTGGAAAGGTCAAGGAAAGAACTTGTTCTTCCGCCGTAAAGAATTCTTCGAATAATTCCGATCCGAATCTTTTCAAAAAAGCCCGTACAGTACTTTTGTGTTTACGAGCTAAAGTTCTAGCACAAGAAAGTTGAAGTATATACTTTATTCGTGACAAAGTTTTTTTTTTGGAAGACCCGCTATAATAATGAGAAAGATTTCTGGATATACGCCCGAATCGGTCAATAATCTCAGAATCTGATAAATCGATCCAAATGGCCTTACTAATAGGATGCCCTAATATATTACAAAATTTGGCTTTAGCCAAGGATGAAATCAGGGGAATCATTGGAAGAATAGTATCAAACTTCTTAATAGCATGATCAATTACAAATGAAGTTTCTAACATTTGATTACGTATCGTTGAAGTCTTTCGCCGCACACTTGAAAAATAACCGAGAAAGTCAAGGGAATGGTTTGCTAATCGGGTTATATGGATTCTTCGTGGTTGAGACCAAAGGTCAAAATAAGATTGCCAGAAATTGACAAAGTAATATTTCCATTTATGCATCAAAAGAGATGTACCTTTTGAAGCGAGAATTGCTTTTCCTTGATACCTAACATAATGCATGAAAGAGTCCTTGAACACCCATAGATTGGCTTCAAAAGCCCCGGCCAAGGTTTCTAGAAGATGCTCTATTTTTCCATAGAAATAGATTCGTTCAAGAAGCGCTCTAAAAGATGTTGATCGTAAATGAAAAGATTGGTTACGAAGAAAGACAAAGACGGATTCGTATTCATATACACGAAAATTATATAGGAAGAAGAAGAATCTTTGATTTCTTTCTGAAAAAGAAGGACTGACTTTCTGTGAAGTAAGAAGACTATTCCAATTATGAAACTCGTGGAGAAAGACTCTTAATAAATGCAAAGACGAAGCATCTTTTAGCCAGTAGCGAAGAGCTTGCACCACGATTTCGAGATGGATTGGGTAAGGTAGTAGGATATCGAACACATAATTGAAATGTGAAATTTTGTCCTCTAAAAAAGAAAAAATGGAATGAATTGATCGTAAATTAGCGGATTTGACTACCTCTTTCCCTTTCTTTTGGCGCTTTTCTAGGGAAGATAGGAATCGGAGTGAAAATGGAATTTCCATAATGACCGAAAATCCCTCGGATATCATTTGAAAATCAAAATTCTTATTGCGCCCCCAAAGTGGATTTTTTTTAGAATCCTTCAGAGAAAGAATCCAAAAGTTTGGGTCATACATTCGAGTAATTAAACGTTTCACAATGAGTAAGCTGAATTTATTGTCATACCCTGCATTTTTCAACAAAATGCATCTTGGTAAACCATGATCATGAGCAAGTGCATAAATATACTCTTGAAAGATAAGTGGATATAAGAAGTCGTGTTGTTGAAATCTATCGAGCTCTAAAGAGCTTTGAAATTCCTCCATTTTGAATGCTATTTGAACCAAAGGTAGAGGATTTTGGGAGTTATCAAATGATACAGAGTGCGATACAGTCAAAACAAGGTATTTTTCGAGTAAGATTAAGGAAGCGATACCTCGGATACAGGTAAACTTATCAACGGATTCTCGATCCTCTCTTTTTCCATTTTCTTGAAGTCGTTTATATTCGTTTTAGGATAACAAAATGTTTAGAAATCCTTTATTTTTTCAACCCAATCGCTCTTTTGATTTTGGAAATTTTGTTATCAATCTACTCTTTCTTATACGCACACAGCTCCATTCTGGAATGGAGAATGCTAATATTTAGGATTCATGAAAAAATAAAGAATCCACTTCTCGGATAAGCCCTTACCCGTATTCAGGTACTAATATATTTTTAACGTCTAATTAGATCGGGTAATCATTCAAATTAAGAATAGGAGCTCGTTGCTTTTTCGTTCCTTATAATTTCATTAAATTAATTGAAGCCAGAGGGCTCTATCCATTTATTCATTCGACCCAACTTGAAATTGAATTCATTTGACTCCCTTCCAATAAGTTAAACAAAGTTTTGTCTCGATCGGGAAAGAAGAAAAGATTCTCAGAACTCTTGGTTGCTACGACATGCTATTTTTTCCATTCATTCCCTTTTAGGATCAGTCGTGGTCTTCTAAACTTTACCGATGGTATGGATGAATTCATCGCTTCATCTAAATGTGTAAAAGATCCGAGTCGCACTTAAAAGCCGAGTACTCTACCGTTGAGTTAGCAACCCGAATAGAAGAAAAAAGTATGTAGATATAATCAGAATGAAAAAAATGATTCGACGAGCGAATCAAAGCATAAAAACCCATTTTCGAATCGATTAAGAACAGAAAACGTAATAACTCATATGAAAAAGAAATTTTCCGATAACAGAAAAACTAGAAATAATTCCTTATGTCATTGTTATTCACGTTTTCAAGCAAAAATGCGTCTATCAAAGAACCCCTTATTTTGACTCAAGTAAGGCAAAAACCAAACCAATGGGACGTAAATAAAGAGATCCCGTTATAAATAAAGAGATCCCTTTATCACGCTGCATTATATTTCGTCAATGCATTATTGTCAATATAAAGGTTAACAAAAGGATATAATGAAAAAAGATAAGAAATTCGGTTGAAAAATATTCCAAAAAATAAGGACTTGAGTTAGATTGGCACTACATAGATACAAAAAAGTTTAGCTAGGAGAAAAAATAAGAAGTCGAAAAAAATATCTAATTTAGTCAATCAATAAATAAACAAAATAGAGAAAAGTTCTAGAAAGGGGTAGCATATACCCCCCTTATTTCCTTAAATTAATTCAATTTTATTTGAATGGGGCAAAGTTCGTTAAAAACCTCCGACTGCTTTAAAATGTCCCGAACAGTTTCTGTAGGCTGAGCACCCCTTTCAAGATAATATATAATAGCAGGAACGTTTAAATACGTTTGATTCTTTATCGGATTATAAAAACCCACTTTTCGAAGATCTCCTCCCTCTCGTCGAGAGCGAACATCAATTGCAACGATTCGATAAGTCGCACGTTGCTTTCTACCACAGCGTTTTAAACGAAGTTTAACCATAACATTCCTCTAATTTAGAACCCCTTATAGAACTGATTCAATTATGGAATCATGACTAGTCGTTGGTTCAGTCGGTCCATAGACATTATTATGTCTATGGACCGAATAAATTTTCGACTGGAAGATTTTTTCTATGAACCAGAGGATTGATAAAATGATTCTTTAAACGAATCAATCCTCTGGATTTAGCCTTTGTACCCGCAGCAACGCTCCATGCCAAAACCCAAGGTTCCAAGCATAGGGCTCGGTTTTTGGTTTTTGTGCGGCCTCCCTTAGTAGGGATTTTATGTTCTCTTGGAGGGCCTCCAGCGCCCTACGATTTTGTGAGAGGCGCGGGATCTTTTCATTGATCCACCTTTCACCTTCTTCACTTCCCAATTGGAAGGGTTTCAAAAAAATCTTACAAGTCTCGCAATGACCCTTATTGTATGAGTGCTTATACCCCTGGTATTTTTTGCCGTGGGGGCACGTGAGCGCCGGTTCGTGCTTTTCAGAAAGAAATTTTCGCCCAGTTTTGTCTGTTTGTGGAAAAAGACTTTCCTTTTCCAACTCGGGAAACCTCTTCCCATTTATCCCATTATCTTTTTCATTTTTCAACTTACAGTCCGGACTATTATAATCTTTCTGACTATTATAGTTCGAATGATTATAGCAATCTGTCGGACAATTTGTCCGACAGTAGTAACAAGGGCACTTAGATCGAAGGTCACTGTCAGTCAGTATGGTCATAATAATATAAGAATTGTTATAAAAATTTCGGAAAGAAAATAGAATACCCAAAATACACTATGTCAATGAAACAATATAGTCAATAAATACACTATGTCAATTAAACACTATTGTCAATAAATACACTATGTCAATTAAACACTATTGTCAATAAATACACTATGTCAATTAAACACTATTGTCAATAAATACACTATGTCAATTAAACAATATTGTCAATGAAACAATATCCACCCTGCGTCAACAAAGGCCTTTTTTGAAAAATTTCTAATTAGGCCTTTGGGACGAAAGGGATCGAACCTTCGATTACCGGGACCAAAACCCGTCGCCTTACCACTCGGCTACGCCCCAGTGTCACGTCGATTTTTTGATTCATTTTCTGATTCATATTATACCACAAAGACAGATTTTTCGCAACTACCCGTGTCACTTCGATTTTTTGATTCATTTTCTAATTCATATTATACCACAAAGACAGATTTTTCGCAACTACCCGTGTCACTTCGATTTTTTGATTCATTTTCTAATTCATATTATACCACAAAGACAGATTTTTCGCAACTACCCGTGTCACGTTGATTTTTTTTAGATAACTTATAGATTATAGAATTCGACTGAATTTATTGATCATTAGATAGAATGTAATTAAAATAGTAGATGAAAATATGATTTCTTCTATTCGCCTTGGAGAATTGGAGGATTTTTGATTGGGCCGGTTCAAAGAAAAAGAAGGATTTTTTTGTCTACCTTACTTTCTTCCGTTTTCCTTATCTCAAGAACTCAATCAAATTGCAATTATCGTCAAGAACAAAATGTCTGCTATGCTTAATCTCTTAAGTTTGATCTGTATCTGTTTTAATTCTGCCCTTTATCCAACTAGTCTTTTCTTTGCCAAATTGCCCGAGGCCTATGCTTTTTTAAATCCAATCGTAGATATTATGCCAGTCATACCCCTCTTCTTTTTTCTTTTAGCCTTTGTTTGGCAAGCTGCTGTAAGTTTTCGATAAGATACTTAATACTATCCTAGACTATCCTAGAAAATGCATGATTTCTTCGAGAAAAATTTCTAACGATTGATAAGATCAAATAAGTCTTTCCCGCAGCAATCTTTGAAGCAAACGTTGAAATTCTTTGATCGCCGCGAGAAATCAAATATGGCTCGCCACATTTCCCCGTTCTGACCCTTTTTCCAGTGCAAGGCCTTAATTTCTATGTGATTTTATACAGAATGAGGGTCCCACGCCCATATCTCATTATGGGCATGAAGTCATCTTGGGGAATCAAAGACTCTTATTTGACCTGATAGACTTATTTTCGAGTTCGAGAAAGCACTTCATTTCTTGGTATCAAAATAGAATATGGGGTAAAAAAATGGACGATCTATTATCTTTTCTCGTTTTTTCCAAAAAGGCTCTTGGAGATTGTGTAATGCTTACGCTCAAACTTTTCGTTTACACAGTAGTAATATTCTTTGTTTCTCTCTTCATCTTTGGATTCCTATCTAATGACCCAGGACGTAATCCTGGACGTGAAGAATAAAGGTTTTTTCGTTTTTCTATCTTGATTTTTTCATTTTCTTAAGATTTTTTATCTATTCCACACATTTAACTCGGAAAAAGGGGTTTGTGAAATTTGAAAGAAAAGAAAATATCAAGTCATCGACGAAAACGGAAAGAGAGGGATTCGAACCCTCGGTACGAATAACTCGTACAACGGATTAGCAATCCGCCGCTTTCGTCCACTCAGCCATCTCTCCTTATTGAAAAAGATAATTATAATTATTAATATGTTACATTCCACATGAAAAAAGGATTCAAAACCGTCTTTCTTTCTTCTTCTTTATTTTGATTCTCAAGATATGTAAAACTTTTCTTAGCTATTCCGTTTCGATAAAGTCAAAATTCAAAAGATCTAATATAAAGAAAACGAAAGATAAAGAACGAGGACTTCCTTGCTTTGATTTTCTTCGAAAGGCCCTTTTCTTTCCACGGCCCGGCCCGGTCACTACCCAACCGGGCCTTTTTTGATTCCATAAAATTATAGCGAAATTTATCTTATTTAACAACAAAAAAGACTTACTAGCTTTTTTGACTATATTTCAAGCAAGACCCAAAAGAAAAAGGACTATTTCCATCCTTACTCGATAACTTTATCGAACTTAGTCTATCAAAAGTACCCTGTCCTATTCATTTTTCTTCCTTTTTTAGTTACTTGACGGCTTTTCTCGAATAACGAAAATGAAACTTTAGACACTGCATTTTTTGTTATGCTTTGAGCGCTTTTGGTAAGTCGTATCTAGCAACACTCTTCCCGCACACGAAAGGATAGGCCTTATAAATAAGCCCTCTTCTCCAAATCTGATCAAATTGAAAACCCTTGTGCAAAACGTTATCACTCTCATTTTCATGATTTTTTATGATCCTAGTTTGACAAAAGGTCCATTTGTATACAATAATATCATTGTAGCGGGTATAGTTTAGTGGTAAAAGTGTGATTCGTTCTATGAACTTCCTTAATAGTTAAGGGGTCGTTCGGGTTAATTCATATTCCGACCAAAAACTTTATTTCTTAAAGGAATTTAATCCTTTACCTCTGAATAATCCATTCGGGGAAAAAATAAATTCTCGCGATTTCTATCCAAAGTTCACTGAAAAATTGAAAAATTGGATTCTTAACTTGCGAAACAAAATTGGGAAATTGGATCAACTTCCAATTGAATGAGTATTAAGTAAAGGGTCCATG